AACATGCTATTTTAGTTTAGTATAGTTTTCATTTCCTCATTAGTACTTGTTTATGGACTGACCCGTTCCTTTGTCCATAGAAATGAAAGCATTACTACATGCTCATGTGAATGCATAGGGACAGAAAAATAAAAACAATAATTCATTCCAACGGATCCAATCGCTATTTGTAAAATCTCGGAGAAAATACCTATCCTTCTTCATTAATCTTCATGGATGAATTCCATAGAACTTTTTCCTGTCCATGATGAAGGAGTTAGTGATATACTTTTGTTTTGGTATATCCAATCCCAATCAATTTATGAAGGGAAAATCATGACACGATCCTGTCTAAAAACTGCATCCTGACCCAATCAAATCCTAAGTTACACGGATCTAGTACCTATTCTTTTCTTGGTCTTGTAGTAGAAGTCTGCCGACTTCGACTAATTGGTTTTTGGCCGAACAACAATCAAATTGGTTGTTTCAACTAGAATGCAGAGATAATGAATTGGTCCCTAATGTATCAACGTTCCTTCTTCTATATTCTAGGAGTTGGATTGGTTTGGAGATTTGGTCTGTCGAATTGTTCGCCAATGTGGGATTCTTTCTATTAGAAGTATCTTATGTAGATCCAATCATTTATGATTCCACCGATTCTATCACTCTGTGATATCTTTCATTGTATAGTGTAAGTTTGCTCCAAAACAAACCCCTTTTTGTAGCGAAACCTAACCCATCAGTAGGTCTTACTAAGTGTTATTGCCGTAACAAGTATTTTTATTCATCCCCAATCGCGGTCTTTCCCTAGTATTTAGTACTCGATTCTTTTTATTTCGGAGAGGATCCGCGGGTATAGTACAGATTCCAAGTTTCTAATTTTTTGAGTTTTTGGTATAGAAAGATATGAGTTGTTATATGTAAAGGTTCCTCGCAACTCAACGGATTGAATCAAATCAATAAAATAAAGTAAGGAAAATAGAGATGAAATCTAGGACAAGGAGGGGAGATAAAATAGAATCGTTTGATGTATTAGATTATGTTTACATATTCCTATCGAATCAATAGAGGCAACGATTCTCTACCCGGATTTGAATGAAAAGAATAAGAATATGCTATAAATCCCTAGTCACTTTACCCTAATGGAAATGAAATAAATAATAATTAATTAATTTAAAATAATTAATTAACTTAATAATATTATAGTTATATTAACTATAATAACATAATATAATATATATAAAATAGTTAAATAAAATTAACTATAAAAACCTAGTTATACTAAATACCATATTATTAGTATTATTTATTACTATATATACTATATATACTATTTTAGTATTTTGATTTTTTTTTTTTATTAATTACTTTAATTTTATTTAGTATTTCTATTTTATTTTGTATTTAATTACTTTTTACTTTGTTTGTTTTGTTTTTAGGGAGAAACCAAGACAAAGTAAGAGAGTTTTGGTTGTGTAAGAGCATCCTATATCTAGACCATATCTAAATGGAATCGAAATATAAAATAAATGTAAGTGGGGTTCCGTTGTATAAATCTTTAAACAAGATAGATATGTCCTATAGCAAACAAACTCTAAACTATACGGTTTGATTTGATCAAAAAAATTTCTTTTTCGCCTAAGAAGTTCTGGATGAATTGACAATTTCAATTCAAATCGAATAATTCAACCTATTCCACATTAATAGGAGTACATTTATGTTTCTGCTTCACGAATATGATATTTTCTGGGCATTTCTAATAATATCAGGTGCTATTCCTATCTTGGCATTTGTAATTTCCGGAGTTTTAGCCCCGATTAGTGAAGGACCAGAGAAGCTCTCTAGTTATGAATCAGGTATAGAACCCATGGGAGACGCTTGGTTACAATTCCGAATCCGCTATTACATGTTTGCTCTAGTTTTTGTTGTTTTTGATGTTGAAACGGTCTTTCTTTATCCATGGGCAATGAGTTTCGATGTATTGGGTGTATCCGTATTTATAGAAGCTTTAATTTTCGTGCTTATCCCAATTGTTGGTTCAGTTTATGCATGGCGAAAAGGAGCATTGGAATGGTCTTAGTTGAATATTCAGACAATCAAAAAAAGAAAAACGAAGGAAAAGATTACATTGAGACAGTTATGAATTTGATTGATTTTCCGTTACTTGATCAAACAACCCCCAATTCAGTTATTTCAACTACATCAAATGATCTTTCGAATTGGTCAAGACTCTCCAGTTTATGGCCTCTTCTCTATGGTACCAGTTGTTGTTTCATCGAATTTGCTTCATTAATAGGCTCGCGATTCGACTTTGATCGTTATGGATTAGTACCAAGATCGAGTCCTAGGCAAGCGGACCTAATTTTAACAGCCGGGACAGTAACAATGAAAATGGCTCCTTCTTTAGTGAGATTATATGAGCAAATGCCTGAACCAAAATATGTCATTGCTATGGGAGCCTGTACTATTACAGGAGGGATGTTCAGTACTGATTCTTATAGTACTGTTCGGGGAGTCGATA